ATTGGGATGTACTATTAAACCAAAATTGGGATTATCCGCAAAAAACTACGGTAGAGCGGTTTATGAATGTCTACGGGGTGGACTTGATTTTACTAAGGATGATGAAAACGTAAATTCACAACCATTTATGCGTTGGAGAGATCGTTTCTTATTTTGTGCCGAAGCAATCTTTAAAGCGCAAGCCGAAACGGGTGAAATTAAAGGACATTACTTGAATGCAACTGCGGGTACATGTGAAGAAATGATCAAAAGAGCGGTATTTGCCAGAGAATTGGGAGTTCCTATCGTAATGCATGACTACTTAACTGGGGGGTTCACCGCAAATACTAGCCTGGCTCATTATTGCCGCGACAATGGTCTACTTCTTCACATCCATCGCGCAATGCATGCAGTTATTGATAGACAGAAAAATCATGGTATGCATTTTCGTGTACTAGCTAAAGCATTACGTATGTCTGGCGGAGATCATATTCACGCTGGTACAGTAGTGGGTAAACTGGAAGGGGAACGTGAGATGACTTTGGGTTTTGTTGATTTGTTACGTGATGATTTTATTGAAAAAGATCGAAGTCGTGGTATTTTTTTCACTCAAGACTGGGTCTCTATGCCAGGTGTTCTGCCCGTGGCTTCAGGGGGTATTCATGTTTGGCATATGCCTGCCCTAACCGAAATCTTTGGGGATGATTCCGTACTACAGTTTGGTGGAGGAACTTTAGGGCACCCTTGGGGAAATGCACCCGGTGCAGTAGCTAATCGGGTGTCTTTAGAAGCATGTGTACAAGCTCGTAATGAGGGACGTGATCTTGCTCGTGAAGGTAATGATATTATTCGTGAAGCTGCCAAATGGAGTCCTGAGCTAGCCGCTGCTTGTGAAGTATGGAAAGAGATCACATTCGAGTTCGAACCAGTGGATAAGGTGGATAAGCTAGATAAAGAGACAAAATAAGCGCGTATAATTTAGCAATTCCTGTTTGTTCTCCTAATTGATTGCAATGAAACTTGGCCCAATCTTTCTTTTCCTCAAAAAAAGAAAGATTGGGCCGAAGAAAAAGAAAGACATCTTATACTAATCCTATAATACTAATCCTATAATACTATGAACTATGAGGGTCTTTGTGTATTTGCATATATCTTTTCTATGTACAGACCTTACGATAGATATACAATACGATATACAAGTATATACAAAATATAAACATAAGAAGATAAGATCGAAGGAAGACTAAACAACTTATCTATTCTATTCTTTATTGTTGGATCCATAGGCTGAATTATGGATCCTTGGGATTGGATTGGTGGATCATTTTATATTCCTTAGTTTCAGGCCATAGATCAAGCCAAGGGAAGGATCCCTTCTACCCCTATCCTGTATATTGTCTTTTTCGTTCCCTGTTGTAATAGAAACTCATTTTCTTATTTGACTATATGACACGAGATTCTACGAGACGAGAATTCATTTTGAATTTATGGGAAGAAACAACGATGTATCTTTTTGATGAGAATTGAAAGTTTTACATGAGAGAAACCTGTCTTTATATATCTTTTTTTGAGGAAAAAATTCTATCATAATATTGAAATGATTCAACAGATTCCTCAAAAGGAGATCTTTTCAAGACTCGCTCGTTTTTCATTAACAATCTGAATGATTGGATCATAATCATATGCTTCATTTGAATTCTGATGAGAAAGAAAAAGAAAGAAAAAAGAAATAGTAAAATGATTTTTTATTCATCGAATGACTATTCATCTAATTCATCTATTAGTATTAGGTTTTCGTAAAATAGGGGGCGGAAAGAATCTATGGAAAAATGTTGGTTCAATTCGATGTTGTCTAACAAGAAGTTAGAACTTAGGTGTGGACTAAGTAAATCAATGGATAGTCTTGATGCTCTTGGACATACCAGCGGAAGTGAAGAAACTATTCTAAATGATGCGGAGAAAAAGATTACTAGTTGGCACAGTTTTAGTTTCAGTAATATGAATTATCTAAATGATTTATTTGATAGCAGGAATTTTTGGAGTTTGATCTCTGATCATACTTTTTTAGTTAGAAATAGTAATGGTGACACTTCTTCTGTATATTTTGATATTGAAAATCAGATTTTTGATATTTACAATGCTAGTTCTTCTTTGAGTGAACTAGAGATTCTTTTTCCTAGTTATTTGAATAGTGGATCTAATAGTAGTAATTACTACTATTATTATTCCATGTATGATACTCAATCTAATTGGAATAATCACATTAATAGTTGCATTGATAGTTATCTTCGTTTTGAAATCAGTCTTAAGAGTGACATTTACAGTGGTATCGACAGTTACATTTCTAGTTTCATTTGTACGGAAAGTATAAGTAGTATTGAAAGTGGAAATTCTAGTATCAAAACTAGTAGCAGTTCTTTCAATATAAGAGAAAGATCTAATGATTTAGATAGAAATACAAAATACAAGCAGTTATGGGTTCAATGTGAGAATTGTTATGGATTAAATTATAAAAAATCTTTTAGTTCAAAAATGAATATTTGTGAACACTGCGGATATCATTTGAAAATGAGTAGTTCAGATAGAATTGAACTCTTTATTGATCCTGGCACTTGGGAGCCTATGGATGAAGATATGGTCTCTATGGACCCCATTGAATTTCATTCAGAGGAGGAACCTTATATAGATCGCATCTCTTTTTATCAAAGAAAAACGGGTTTAACTGAAGCTGTTCAAACGGGCGTAGGTCAATTAAATAGTATTCCCATAGCAATTGGAGTTATGGATTTTCAGTTTATGGGAGGTAGTATGGGATCTGTAGTAGGTGAGAAAATCACCCGTTTGATCGAGTATGCTACTAATCGATCTCTACCTGTCATTATTGTGTGTGCTTCTGGAGGAGCACGCATGCAAGAAGGGAGTTTGAGCTTGATGCAAATGGCTAAAATATCTTCTGCTTCATATGATTATCAATCAAAGAAAAAGTTATTCTATGTATCAATCCTTACATCTCCTACAACTGGCGGAGTTACAGCAAGTTTTGGTATGTTGGGAGATATCATTATTGCTGAACCTAATGCCTACATTGCTTTTGCGGGTAAAAGAGTAATTGAACAAACATTGAAAAAGACAGTACCCGACGGTTCACAAGCGGCTGAGTCTTTATTCCTTAAGGGCTTATTCGACCCAATTGTACCACGTAATCCTTTAAAAGGTGTTCTGAATGAGTTATTTCAGCTACATGGTTTCCTTCCCTTGAATCAAGATTAAAAAAAGATTTTAAAAAAGATTGAAATTCTTCATTTTCAAATGGAAGTATAGCACTAGCTTCAGTTCTTTTTCTTTGTAGCGAATAAGCATTTAGTTCATTCTAATGAAAAAAACAAAACTAAGAAGATGGTGTTTTCTTTGGGTACATCAGTTATAAGTGTAGTAAGAGTCAAAAGTTTTGGATAATGACTTTTTGCCCCGGATCCTTTTTTTATTCTACCTCTCTTCCTGATTAGGAATAAGCATCCCTCTATCGACAAGATAAAAAAGAATTTATTTCTCCTTCCGAGAAATCCGGGAAAGAAAAATAAAATATGAAATAAAAAGAAAGAAGAAATCTCAAAGAAAATAGAAATATTCAAATAACAAATAAGAAGAATATAGAAGTTCTTTCTAGTTAGCGAGAACCCCCGTTTTTCACTAGGAATCCCTTTTTGTTGAATAAGATTGGTTAAAGTCGGGAACTCATAAGAAACTCTTTTCTATCTTTCCTTTCAAAACACCTTTTTTGTTTTGAAAGGAAAGATAGAAAGACGATGAAGATAAGGATGGGAGAAGAAGAATCCAATTTCTGAAAGCGGATTCTCATACATATTCGTGTAGAAAGAGGAATAGGTACACTTCATTTAGTTCTACATTCGTTATTTATTCTGAAATACTTCATATTAAGATTATCTTAATATTCTTTCTAATAGATAGACTTATCATAAGATATCTTTATAATTATAATTTAGAATTATAATAGGTACAAATATGAAATCGAGGTACCCATTCTATGATAGATTTGAACTTTCCCTCTATTTTTGTTCCTTTAGTGGGCCTAGTCTTTCCGGCAATCGCAATGGCTTCTTTATCTCTTTATGTCCAAAGAAATAAGATTGTTTAAATATGATGGGACCAAATCTCATCAATCTCTTTCAACACTGGATCATCATACAGATACTCTTTTAATGTAATATGGTAGGATATATGATATGTGGCCTTTCACAAATAGTTGTTTTTTTCTGTATGCCGATGCATAATATACGCATTAATGCGTGTATATGCGATTATAGCTTAATCAATTAAATGATTCAATTCAAAATGATCATCAGAAAATCTTTTTTGAAAAATATTTGAAATAGAAACTCAATGTATCTAACCAATTCTTCCTAAAGGTTCCCGTCGGAATGCTGCTAGTTGATTAAAGTTACTTCGGGATCAAGCAATAAAAATCGAGTCAAATCCATTTGAGTTATTCTCTCAATTCCAATCGAATGCAACTGGATCTAGTATAGTATGAACTGGCGATCAGAACATATATGGATAGAACTTATAACGGGGTCTCGAAAAACAAGTAATTTTTGCTGGGCCTGTATCCTTTTTTTAGGTTCATTAGGATTCTTAGTGGTTGGAACTTCCAGTTATCTTGGTAAAAATCTGATATCCGTATTTCCGTCTCAGCAAATTCTTTTTTTCCCACAAGGGATCGTGATGTCTTTCTATGGGATTGCAGGTCTATTCATTAGTTCTTATTTGTGGTGCACAATTTCATGGAATGTAGGTAGTGGTTATGACCGATTTGATAGAAAAGAAGGGATAATGTCCCTTTTTCGTTGGGGATTTCCTGGAAGAAATCGTCGTATCTTCCTTCGTTTCTTTCTGAAAGATATCCAATCAATCAGAATGGAGGTGAGAGAGGGTCTTTTTCCTCGCCGTGTCCTTTATATGGAAATCAGGGGCCAAGGAGCCATTCCCTTGACCCGTACTGATGAGAATTTGACTCCACGAGAAATTGAACAAAAAGCTGCCGAATTGGCCTATTTCTTGCGCGTACCCATTGAAGTATTTTGAAATGAACTGAAGAAGAAATCTCAGCATGAGAGAAGGAACTAAATACATCTCAAAAGCAGGAGGACGTATATGGACTAAGAAAATATAAAATATAATAGAACTAATGAAAGAAAATAGATTAAGGAGAATAGAAACTATTTATACACAAAAACTATTTTGTATACACATGGCGTCCAGCTTCATTCTTTATACTAGTAAAAAGAAAAGAGTCTAATAAGTATAGATTCATAAAATATCCTAACATTTCTTTTCTTTTCGTAAAACAGAATTCCTCTTTTTAGGCCTTTGAATTGATACCCTATCCCCGCGCTGCGGTTAGACAGTGAAATCTTTCGAAATAGAAAGAAAAGAATTAAAGGATCCGGTAGGTTTCGTCTTTAAATCCAAATTATATTCGTTAGTTCCAATGGGTTTTCGAGTCTTCATCGAAAGGAAGAAATGAAGAGGAAATTGGTTACAATTTGCCTAATTGAGATCTCTGGAATATGGAAAGAATATTTACTTCTTTTTTTTTTTCATTCGAAAAGGGCCCTTCTTCTATGTTCTATTCTAGATCCAAAGACTCAATTCTTACACAAAAACAAAAATAGGAAAAGAACCATAGGTTCGATACCTTGTTCTTGTTAGAGTTATAGGCTCTTTTTATAGAATTCGTGCTTCATAGAAATCTCAGATAGAATCGACGAATGAAACAGGTTCATTAACAATTCACATCACGGAAACAGAATGAAAAAAAAGAAAGCATTGGCTTCCCTCCCATATCTTGTGTCTATACTCTTTTTGCCCTGGTGGGTTTCTCTCTCATTTAAGAAATGTCTAGAAACTTGGGTTCTTAATTGGTGGAATACCAGGCAATCCGAAATCCTTTTGAATGATATTCAAGAGAAAAATGTTCTAGAAAAATTTATGGAATTAGAAGAACTATTCCTGTTGGACGAGATGATAAAGGAGTACTCGGAGACACATATGCAAAGGCTTCGTATAGGAATGCACAAGGAAACAATACAATTGGTCCAAAGACACAATGAATCTCATTTCCATATCATTTTGCATTTCTCTACAAATCTAATCTGTTTCGCTATTCTAAGTGGTTATTTTTTTCTGGGTAATGAAGAACTTTTCATTCTAAATTCTTGGATTCAGGAATTTCTCTATAACTTAAGTGATACAATCAAAGCTTTTTCGATTCTTTTAGTTACTGATTTATGGATCGGATTTCACTCGACCCATGGTTGGGAACTAATGATTGGTTCGATCTACAACGATTTTGGATTGGCTCAGAATGATCAGATTATATCTGGTCTTGTTTCCACTTTTCCAGTGATTCTAGATACAATTGTGAAATATTGGATCTTCCATTTTTTAAATCGTGTATCTCCTTCGCTTGTAGTAATTTATCATTCAATGAATGAATAATTCATTAGATCTTTTGATATCAATCAAATCAGAATCTTTCTTCATGTATAAAGAAATCATTTTTCATCTTACTTATTCTTTATACTTCTACCTTTTCAATTCAAGGTATTCATACTATATTCCACCAGTACAATTCTTTCAGTACAATCAATACAATGGCAAACTTGTGGATAGGGAATTCTACTAGTTACCTATCCAATTTATTGTAGAAATTCCGGGGATCAATGATTGGACCATGCAAAATAGAAAGACTTTTTCTTGGGTAAAAGAACAGATGACTCGATCTATTTATGTATCGATCATGATATATGCAATAACTCGAGCATCTATTTCAAATGCATATCCCATTTTTGCGCAGCAGGGTTATGAAAATCCACGAGAAGCAACTGGGCGAATTGTATGTGCCAATTGCCATTTAGCTAATAAGCCCGTGGATATTGAAGTTCCGCAAGCTGTGCTTCCTGATACTGTATTTGAAGCAGTTGTTCGAATTCCTTATGATATGCAACTTAAACAAGTTCTTGCTAATGGTAAAAAGGGAGCTTTGAATGTAGGAGCTGTTCTTATTTTACCTGAGGGATTCGAATTAGCCCCCCCCGATCGTATTTCTCCCGAAATGAAAGAAAAGATGGGCAATCTTTCTTTTCAGTTTTATCGTCCTAATAAAAGAAATATTCTTGTGATAGGTCCTGTTCCCGGTCAGAAATATAGTGAAATCGTATTTCCTATTCTTTCCCCCGACCCTGCTACGAAAAAAGACGTTCACTTCTTAAAATATCCCATATATGTAGGTGGGAACAGGGGAAGGGGTCAGATTTATCCTGATGGTAACAAGAGTAACAATACAGTTTATAATGCTACATCTGCTGGTATAGTAAGCAGAATAGCACGTAAAGAAAAGGGGGGATATGAAATAACCATAGTTGATGCTTCAGAAGGACGTCAAGTGGTTGATATTATACCTCCAGGACCAGAACTTCTTGTTTCAGAAGGTGAATCCAT